GTTATCTATACAGTGACGGCATTTAATTATGAAAGTTGACTAGGTAGCTGACCTTGTTAGTCCGTTCTTTCAAGAATAGGAACATAACCTTTTTGCTTCTTATAGTACTATTTCCTCCGCTTAATAGATAACTATTTGCTACCAATGGGGAATTACTTCTCATCTCAAACTGAGGTGATTGGATTTGCACCAATGGAAACCATAAATTTTATACACAAAAATATAGGTAAATGATGGATATTTAGCTTTCTAGATAGTAAATAACATAGATAGTAAATAACGTTTTTCCATCCTATCTATCTTTATTCCTTGGTACTGGTGATTGGTACTTGAAAAATTGCTGCATTTATTTTATTTTGTTTGAACTCATGATCTAAACGAGTCGCACATACACCCGAGTACATGTCCCTCGTCGTTGAGGGCACCCCCTAAGTGCGGGGGATTTCGTGATATTTCGTATTGGCTGTCTTGTGTTTCTAATAAGTTGTTTAATTGTCGGCATATCATACATATATATAATAAAATAGGTTGGTTTAGATCGATCTTAACCTGATTTATTGATGATTATGAATTATTTACATTCAATATCAAATCACGGAAAAATAGAATTATGGAGGGAATCGTATATTTAGGCGAAATCCCCAGTAGTTTCATTTTTGACCGCTACAAGATCAACAATGCCATGAGCTTGGGCTTCTGTTGCTGACATAAAAACATCTCTCTCCATGTCTTCGGATATAACCCATAAAGGGTTACCTGTTCTTTGTACATAAACTTTTGTGAGGGTTTCACGAAGTTTGAGTAGTTCTTCCGCTTCCAAGATAAATTCCCCTGCTTGTGCCTCATAAAAAGAACTAGCAGGTTGGTGAATCATAACCCTGATAATATAATATTGATCTAACATCATGCATGAATGGTTCTTCTATCTTGAAGAATTGGATTAAAGTAAGGACTAAAAAAAAACAAGAAAAAAAAATAGAATTGAACGACGGACCGTACAGGCACCTTTTGTGCATTGCATACGGCTCTGCAATGGAACTTCCTTTTTCCCCCTTCTATTCTATCGAAGAAAAAAAAAGAATCCATCCGATCTAGATTGTTGAATGATCCATTTACCACCCTTCCTTTCATTCATATTGTAATGTAAAAAAAAAATACTATGATGGTTCTGTTGCTTTCTATATTTATCTCGTCTGTGATTTAGCAATCCCAAAGTTTCTTTTTGATACGATCAAATAAGAAAAAATTATCTTTTTTTTTCGTACTCTTTTCTTCGTAAGAGAAATATCAGAAAAAGGCTTCTGGTGTGGAAGAAAACGATTTGTGACGCTGAAATGTACTCCCGACATAGAAGATCAAGTCGGAAATAACCTTTTTTCATACTACTATCTCGATAGAAAATATAGTGTTAGGAAAAACAATAATAGTTTGTTTATATCGAACTCAAAGTGCCATGCTATTATTACCTATTATTCATATTCAATATGGCGAAGGCATAGTCTTCTTCTTCTTTTTTTTTTCAAATAAAAACTCATTGGCGCCAAGCATGGGGGAATGCTAGACGTTTGGTAATTTCTCCCCCGACCAGAATGAAGGATCCCATTGAAGCGGCTAATCCCATGCATATTGTATGTACATCGGGCGAAACAAATTGCATAGTATCATAAATAGCGATTCCTGGTATTACCCATCCGCCAGGGGAGTTTATAAACAAATAAAGATCCTTAGTATCATCTTCTATACTGAGATATACCATGAGACCAACAAGTTGATTTGAGATCTCGCTATCAACTTCTTGGCCTAAAAAAAGTAATCTTTCTCGATAAAGTCGGTTGATTAGGACAAAATTATATCCCTTTTGAACCGTATGTGCATCTTTGGATGCATACGGTTCAAAAAAATTGCGAAAATAAAGAATCAATGTGTCGATTCCAATCCTATCTCTTTTTTTTTAAGAGATTTTCTAATGAAGGGTTTTTTTCTTCCATTAAAAAAAAAGAGTTTTGACCCCTTCCCTAAAAAAACGAATTTACCGAACTTATTTAATTAACCTCTCATTGATGTATTATTTCGTCGAGATTTAAATCACGATGTCATTTTCTTGTTCCTGAATGGGCCCTTTGAATTCTTTTAGGTTCATGTTCTACTCCGGGGAAAGATCTATCCGAATTCTAGTTGTACATATAGGACAAATGCTCTCGGTACCACTTCTTTTTGCTACGACTTTTTTCAATTCGTTTCATACCTCCCAAAAACTATTCGATGTATTTATTATAATGGTTGGCATGGCAGTTTAAGAGTGCCTCTCTAATTAAATAAATAAAATATAAAATCTTCTATGCATAGCTACAGGTGGTAATTCTACATATATTACTACTACCAATTTGGTATTTTATAAGCAGAGCCTGGATACTTAAATTTTTTAGTCCAAGTTAACCATAAATTCTTCTAATTAAGAATATTGCTCCTCAATCTAAATCAATCTAATTTAACTTCACGCTCCGCATGATTGATTCTCCAATCAATACAATATTTCTTGGGCGAAACAGAGGATATCTCGATCGGGGGAAAAAATGGGGGAATCCCATATGACCCAATATGTCTGACAAGTCGCACTATACGTCAACCCAAACTGCATCTTCCTCTCCAGGACTCCGAAAAGGTACTTTTGGAACACCAATGGGCATTAAATTAACTAAAAAATTTAAGTACTATACTTCACTTTAATATGGAAACGTAAGAATGAGTTTTTTGTCTTCATCATTTTTTTTCTATTTATTCTACTTTTACTTTATACAATACACAAATTCGAACACAAATTCGAAGGTTTTTAGAGAAAGACAGAATTCATAAATAAGAATCTTAATGAAGAGATAGATCGTTCGAATAATAAAAAAGTATCCATAAATTCATTCCCCCAAAACGGGACTAATGCTCCCATTGCGTATTGGTACTTATCGGGTATAGAATAGATCTGCTTCTCTTTGTTCTTACGAACAGAATTCGGCCGTTATTTGCAACGGAATACAATAAAAAGTAACCTTTTCTCATACAGAATTTGCTGAAAAGGTTAGGTAAATAGTATAAGTCTATATGCAATGCGATAAAGTTACATAGTGTCTATTTTTCTTTGAGAAAGGGGTATTTCTATGGGTTTGCCTTGGTATCGTGTTCATACTGTCGTATTGAATGATCCCGGCCGATTGCTTTCTGTCCATATAATGCATACGGCTCTAGTTTCTGGTTGGGCTGGTTCGATGGCTCTATACGAATTGGCGGTTTTTGATCCCTCTGACCCCGTTCTTGATCCAATGTGGAGACAAGGTATGTTCGTTATACCCTTCATGACTCGTTTAGGAATAACCAATTCATGGGGTGGTTGGAGTATTTCAGGAGGAACTGTAACGAATTCGGGTATTTGGAGCTATGAAGGCGTGGCAGGAGCACATATTGTATTTTCTGGCTTGTGCTTTTTGGCGGCCATCTGGCATTGGGTGTATTGGGACTTAGAAATATTCTGTGATGAACGTACAGGAAAACCTTCTTTGGATTTGCCCAAAATCTTTGGAATTCATTTATTTCTCTCAGGAGTGGCTTGTTTTGGCTTTGGCGCATTTCATGTAACAGGCTTATATGGTCCCGGAATATGGGTGTCTGATCCTTATGGACTAACCGGAAAAGTACAATCTGTAAGTCCAGCGTGGGGCGCGGAAGGTTTTGATCCTTTTGTTCCCGGCGGAATCGCCTCTCATCATATTGCAGCAGGTACACTGGGCATATTAGCAGGCCTATTCCATCTTAGTGTCCGTCCGCCTCAACGTCTCTACAAAGGATTACGTATGGGTAATATTGAAACTGTACTTTCTAGTAGTATCGCTGCTGTTTTTTTTGCAGCTTTTGTTGTTGCTGGAACTATGTGGTATGGTTCAGCAACAACCCCAATCGAGTTATTTGGTCCCACTCGTTATCAGTGGGATCAGGGATACTTCCAGCAAGAGATATATCGAAGAGTTAGTGCCGGACTAGCTGAAAATCTAAGTTTATCGGAAGCTTGGTCTAAAATTCCTGAAAAATTAGCTTTTTATGATTACATTGGTAATAATCCGGCAAAAGGGGGATTATTCAGAGCGGGCTCAATGGATAGCGGGGATGGAATAGCTGTTGGATGGTTAGGACATCCCGTCTTTAGAGATAAAGAAGGGCGCGAGCTTTTTGTACGTCGTATGCCTACTTTTTTTGAAACATTCCCGGTAGTTTTAATAGATGGAGATGGAATTGTTCGAGCAGATGTTCCTTTTCGAAGGGCAGAATCGAAGTATAGTGTTGAACAAGTAGGTGTAACTGTTGAGTTCTATGGTGGCGAACTCAATGGAGTCAATTATAGCGATCCTGCTACTGTGAAAAAATATGCTAGGCGCGCACAATTAGGCGAAATTTTTGAATTAGACCGGGCTACTTTGAAATCTGATGGTGTTTTTCGTAGTAGTCCAAGGGGTTGGTTCACTTTTGGGCATGCTTCGTTTGCTTTGCTTTTCTTTTTTGGACATATTTGGCATGGCGCTAGAACCTTGTTTAGAGATGTTTTTGCTGGTATTGATCCGGATTTGGATGCTCAAGTGGAATTTGGAGCATTCCAAAAACTTGGAGATCCAACTACAAAGAGACAAGTAGTTTGATACAAGACTGCTCTGGCATCTTTATCCTCTATCTCTATTTTTTCTCGGGTACCCGAGAAAAAATAGAGACTTGAATCAACTTCTTTTCGTTGATTCTTTCCCCCCCTTTTTTATGATATGGTAAATGATCCCACTCAAACGAATAGATGTGAAAGCTATAATTGTAAACCACGATCGAATCCATGGAAGCATTGGTTTATACATTCCTTTTAGTCTCGACTTTAGGGATAATTTTTTTCGCTATCTTTTTTCGAGAACCACCTAAGGTTCCGACTAAAAAATAATGAAATAATTTTTCATTATATCAACTGAAGTAATGGGCCCCCATATCGGGAGGCTCATTACTTCAACGAATCTAGTCCCCGTGTTCCTCGAATGGATCTCTTAGTTGTTGAGAGGGTTGCCCAAAAGCGGTATATAAGGCGTACCCCGTAAAGCTTACAAGTAAACCTGATATGAAGATGGCGACTAGTGTTGCTGTTTCCATTTTTAGAAAATTTCAAGATCACAATGGATCTACGATAAGATCGTTTATTTATTTACAATTACAACGGAATAGTATACAAAGTCAACCGATCTCAACCAATGATTAAATAGGATTTATGGCTACACAAACCGTTGAGGGTAGTTCTAGATCTAGGCCAAGACAAACTACCGTAGGGAGTTTATTGAAACCGTTGAATTCGGAATATGGTAAAGTAGCTCCGGGCTGGGGGACTACACCACTTATGGGAGTTGCAATGGCTCTATTTGCAATATTCCTATCTATTATTTTGGAAATTTATAATTCTTCCGTTTTACTGGATGGAATTTCAATGAGTTAGGTTCATAAGAACTATGAAGCTCTAGTTTTTCAATCAAAAAAAATTTTATTTAAAACTTGGATTTATAGACCTTTTTGGTAGTTCGATTGTGGTATTTCTTTTTTCGGTATTTCCGGAATATGAGCGTGTGACTTGTTATAATTGATCCTATTGATAATACAGAGAACGGCCCTGTCATCTCTATTAAGATGATTCTACCCCGTCGGATATTTATTCTAATATCTGGAACACGGAATATTATAGAAAAATTTAAGAAAAGAAATATTTGAACTATGATTCATACCTATTATTTAGACCTCGCAACCGGACTAAAAAAAATTCAGATGGGTATTTCCTAAATTAAATAATTTTTATTTCTTTAGACTTATTAAATTAATTTTATCTGAAGAACAACTTCTTTCTCTAGATTTTGTTGAGTCATTACATCCACTCATTGAAATTGAATAAGTGATGATCAAATGGTTTTTACTCAAAGAACCCCCTTTATTTAGCTTGGGATTAAATCATCGTGGTTCTTGTATGAATCTGAGGTTTTAATTGATTTATAGGGTCTTAACAAGGGAATTCCTATCAACAGTAAAAACAAAAGTAGACCCGCATTACGCACAAAAAACAAAAAATGAAATAACAAAAACAAACAAAAATAGGAAAGAGAAGATTCAAGAGGCCTATAACGATCAATATAAAGAAAGGTGGACGAGCTAACTTGAAATTTTTGGCATTAGCATTACAAAGAAGAGATTTCGGATTTTTTTTTTACTTCCCATCTTTGGGACAAATTGAATCGAGCAGCTAAGAAGTTTTTAACTTTCTATTGCATATCCGCCGAAATCGGTATTTGTGTGTTTCTGTTTGAGCCGTACGAGATGAAATTCTCATATATGGTTCTCGGGGGGGGGGTCCTCTCGGATTCCCTATCTCAATAAAGTATATGATTGGTTCGAGGAACGTCTCGAGATTCAAGCGATTGCAGATGATATAACTAGTAAATATGTTCCTCCTCATGTCAACATATTTTATTGTCTAGGAGGAATCACGCTTACTTGTTTTTTAGTACAAGTAGCTACGGGTTTTGCTATGACTTTTTACTATCGTCCAACTGTTACGGAGGCTTTTTCCTCTGTTCAATACATAATGACTGAAGCCAACTTTGGTTGGTTAATTCGATCAGTTCATCGATGGTCAGCAAGTATGATGGTTCTAATGATGATTCTGCACGTATTTCGTGTGTATCTTACAGGTGGGTTTAAAAAACCTCGCGAATTAACTTGGGTTACAGGTGTGGTTCTGGCTGTATTGACTGCATCTTTTGGTGTAACTGGTTATTCCTTACCTCGGGACCAAATTGGTTATTGGGCAGTAAAAATTGTGACAGGCGTGCCTGACGCTATTCCTATAATAGGATCTCCTTTGGTAGAGTTATTACGCGGAAGTGCTAGTGTGGGTCAATCTACCTTGACTCGTTTTTATAGTTTACACACTTTTGTATTGCCTCTTCTTACTGCCGTATTTATGTTAATGCACTTCCCAATGATACGTAAGCAAGGTATTTCGGGTCCTTTATAGTTATAGCTTTATTTTATAGAGTATAGAGAAAACAGATCATAGATATTTTTAATTTCTGATATATCGTATTGGGAAGGAACAATAGTATTTCATTGCTACAAATATGTATTATTGAAAAAATAAGACATGTTTTTTGATACTTCTCTTCAACTCTGAAGTATTTGAGTTCTTATTTGATAAGAATAGTTGAAGTGGATTATACGAAGAGAGGATGGATTATGGGAGTGTGTGACTTGGACTATTGATTGGGCCATGCCGATATATTATTTTATCCGCCACGTTGGAATTCACAACCAAACGTGTCTCCGCATCCAACCACCATGTAAATCCCCCTATGTAGCATAGGATAGGCCGGTTCGCTTGAGGAGAATCTTTTCTATGATCATGCCCGAATTATGTCATGCATCAACAGGCTCCGTAAGATCCTGTAGAAT